AAGAAGAGAACGAGAACGCGGAGAACGCGCGAATGGCGATAGCACGGGCCTGGGAGACCACTCCATATGGGCAAGAAACAAGAGGTTGCATGTTAATAGCTCAATCTATTTTTCGAAAATATATTCTATTACCTTCATTGATAATAGCGAAAAATATTGGACGTATGCTACTATTGCAACTTCCTGAATGGTATGAGGATTTACAGGAATGGAATAGTGAGATACATGTTAAATGTACCTATAATGGTGTTCAATTGTCCGAAACAGAATTTCCGCTAAATTGGTTGACAGAGGGTATTCAGATAAAAATATTATTTCCTTTCCGTCTGAAACCTTGGCACAGATCTAAACTCCGATTCTCTCATAATAAAGATCTAATAATGAAAAAGAAAAAAGAAAACCATGATTTTTGTTTTTTAACAGTTTGGGGACTGGAAACCGAACTTCCTTTTGGTTCTCCCCGAGAACGACCCCTCCTTTTTGAATTTTTTGAACCCATTTTTAAGGAACTCGAAAAAAAAATTGGAAAATTTCAAAAGAAATCTTTTCTACGTCTAAAAATTTTTAAAGGAAAAAGAAAAATAAGATTACTTCGAAAAGTTTCAAAAGAAACAAAAAAATGGGTTATAAAAAGTTTCATTTTTTTGAAAAAAATAAAAGAAGAACTCTTCAAAGTAAATCCAATTCTCTTATTTCGATCAAGAGAAGTAGAAGTATATGAATCGGGTGAAACTAAAAAAGAAAGAGATCCCATAATCAGCAATCAGATGATTCATGAATCATCTAGTCAAATCGCATCTCCAGGTTGGACAAATTCTTCATTGACCGAAAAAAAAATGAAGGACCTGACTGATAGAACAAATACAATTAGAAATCAAATAGAAATAATTACAAAAGAAAAAAAAAAAATAACTCCAGAAATAAATATTAGTCTTAACAAAACAAGTTCTAATGCTAAAAGATTAGAAAAACGGCAAATATTAAAAAGAAGAAATACTCGATTAATACGTAAATTACCCCTTTTTATAAAATTTTTCATTGAAATAATCTACACAAATATATTTTTATCTATCATTAATATTCCCAGAATGAAGATAATATTTTTTCTTGAATCAACAAAAAATATTATGAATAAATCCATATTATTTCTTGAATCAACAAAAAAAATTATGAATAAATCCATTTACAATAATGAAACAAATCAAGAAATAATTAATAAAAAAAATCAAAATCCAATTGAGTTTATTTCGACTATAAAAAAGTCACTTTATAATATTAGTAATAGTAAGACAAATTCACATATTTTTTCTGACTTATCGTACTTGTCACAAGCATATGTATTTTACAAATTATCACAAACCCAAGTTATTAACTTGTATAAATTAAAAGCATTTCTTCAATATCAAGAAATCCCTTTTTTTCTTAAGCCTGAAATAAAGGATTCTTTTGAAACACAAGGAATAGTTCATTCTAAATTAAGGGATAACAGACTTCCGAGTTCTGAAATGAATCAATGGAAAAACTGGTTAAGAGGACATTATCAATACGATTTATCTCAGATCAGATGGTCTAGATTAATACCACAACAATGGCGGAATAGAGTTTATCAACGTCGTATGGTCAAAAGGAAAAATTTCAGCAAATGGAATTCATATGAAAAAGACCAATTAATTGATTCCAAAAAACCAAATATTTTGGAAGTCTATTCATTATCGAATCAAAAAGATAATTTTCAAAAATACTATAAATATGATCTTTTATCATATAAATCTATTAATTCTGAAAATAAAAAGGACTCATTTATTTCTAGATCACCGTTTGAAGGAAATAAGAATCAAGAGATTTCTTATAATTACAACACATATAAAGACACTTTTTTTGATATGATGAGGAGTATCCCTATCAATAATTATCTAGGAAAGGGCGATATTCTATATATGGAAAAAACTCCCGCTAGGAAATATTTGGATTGGAAAATTATCAATTTTGATCTTAGAAAAAAAGTCGATATTGAGGCCTGGATCACGATCGATGCCAATAGTAATCAAAATACTAAGATTGTTACTAATAATTCTCAAATAATTGATAAAAAAAAGATTTTTTATCTTAATCTTATGATTCCAGAAATGAATCTACCAAACTCCCCAAAAGTATTTTTTGATTGGATGGGGATGAATGAAAAAATACTAAAGTGGCCCATATTGAATCTGGAACTTTGGTTCTTCCCAGAATTTTTGTTACTTTATAATACATATAAAAAGAAACCTTGGTTTATACCAAGCAAATTACTTCTTTTAAATTTGAATAGAAATCAAAAAAAAAAGATTAATGAAAAGCAAAAGGGAAGTTTTTTGATACCATCGAATAAAAAAATAAAGAATCGAAATCAAGAAGAAAAAAAAACCACAAGCCAAGGGGATCTTGGATCCGTTCTTTCAAACCAACAAAAAGATATTGAAGAAGATTATTATGCGAGATCGGACATGAAAAAAGGTAAAAAGAAAAAAAAAACCAAAAGTGCCGTGGAAGCAGAACTATATTTGTCCCTGAAACATCATTTTCTTTTTCAATTGAAACAGGGCGAGACTTTGAATCAAAGAATGATGAATAATATTAAGGTATATTGTTTCCTACTTAGACTAATAGATCCAAGAAAAATTTCTATATCCTCGGTTCAAAGGGGAGAAATGAGTTTGGATATAATGCTGATTCATACCAATTACACTCTTCCAGAATTGATGAAAAGGGGAATATTGATTATCGACCCCGTTCGTCTGTCTGTAGAAAACGATGGACAATTTATTATGTATCAAACCATCGGTATTTCGTTGGTTCATAAGAGTAAGCACCAAACTAATCAACGATACCGAGAGCAAAGATATGTTGCTAAGAATCATTTTGATGAATCTATTCCACCACATGAAAGAATAACAAGAAATAGAGACAAAAATCATTTGGATTTGCTTGTTCCTGAAAATATTTTATCGTTTAGGCGTCGTAGAAAATTAAGAATTCTAAGTTGTTTCAATTCAAAGAATAGGAATGATGTAGATAGAAATCCTGTATTTTGCAACGAAAAGAATAGCAGCCAAGTTCTAGGTGCCAGTAATCACCTCGATAGAGAGACAAATCCATTAATGAAATTGAAGTTCTTTCTTTGGCCTAATTATCGATTAGAAGATTTAGCTTGTATGAATCGTTATTGGTTTGATACCAATAATGGCAGTCGTTTCAGTATGTTAAGGATACATTTGTATCCACGATTGAAAATTCGTCGATAGTACATTTTTCCTATATATCCTCTACTATATAGGATATATGAAAGCAAATAAATACACACATCACACGTCCTGTCTTACATTTCATTCTAATCCAATACTAAATGAATAATTATCAATTCGATCTAGAAATGAATCAACAGAACCTTCTTCATTTTAGGTCTAAATTCTTCGCTTTTGTGAATACGAAAATGTGCCAATCCTTTGAATTGATAAAATTAGGAGTTTATAAAGAAATTTGGATTAGATTATTGTCTCTACCACATTCAAATGAATGACATTATTATTACTGATCGGTAAAATCCATATCTGTAAAAAGGGAGAGGAGGCATTTTTTTATGGTAAAAAATCCATTTATTTCGGTTATTTCTCAAAAAGAAAACGAAGAAAACAGAGGGTCTGTTGAATTTCAAGTATTCAGTTTCACCACTAAGATAAGGAGACTTACTTCACATTTGGAATTGCACAAAAAAGACTATTCATCTCAGAGAGGTTTGCGAAAAATTTTGGGAAAACGTCAACGACTACTGGCTTATTTGTCAAAAAAAAATAGAGTACGTTATAAAGAATTAATTGGTCAGTTGGATATTCGAGAGACAAAAACTCGTTAATTTAAAGAGTGATATCATTTGAACTTATTCGTTTCAATTTTGATGAACTTCTTTTTACTTTCAGCAATTCATGGAAGAATGACTCGATAAAAAACTTATGATTGCACCAACTACAAGAAAAGACCTCATGATAGTCAATATGGGCCCTCACCACCCATCAATGCATGGTGTTCTTCGACTTATCGTTACTCTCGATGGTGAAGATGTTATTGACTGTGAACCAATATTGGGTTATTTACACAGAGGAATGGAGAAAATTGCGGAAAACCGAACAATTATACAATATTTGCCTTATGTAACACGTTGGGATTATTTAGCTACTATGTTCACAGAAGCAATAACCGTAAATGGACCCGAACAACTAGGCAATATTCAAGTACCTAAAAGGGCTAGCTATATCAGAGCCATTATGTTGGAGTTGAGTCGTATAGCTTCCCATTTGTTATGGCTTGGCCCTTTTATGGCAGATATTGGGGCACAGACCCCCTTCTTCTATATTTTTCGAGAACGAGAATTTATATCTGACCTATTCGAAGCTGCCACCGGTATGCGAATGATGCACAATTATTTTCGTATCGGAGGAATAGCTGCTGATCTACCTCATGGATGGATAGAGAAATGTTTGGATTTTTGCGATTATTTTTTAAGAGGGGTTGCTGAATATCAAAAGCTTATTACACGGAATCCCATTTTTTTAGAACGAGTTGAGGGCGTAGGCATTATTGGAGGAGAAGAAGCACTAAATTGGGGTTTATCAGGACCAATGCTACGAGCTTCCGGAATACAATGGGACCTTCGTAAAGTCGATCATTATGAGTGTTATGACGAATTTGATTGGGAGGTTCAATGGCAAAAAGAAGGGGATTCATTAGCTCGTTATTTAGTACGAATCAGTGAAATGACAGAATCCATAAAAATTATCCAACAGGCTCTGGAAGGAATTCCAGGGGGGCCCTTTGAGAATTTAGAAATCCGACGCTTTGATAGAATAAAAGATACTGAATGGAATGATTTTGAATATCGATTTATTAGTAAAAAACCTTCTCCAACTTTTGAATTGTCCAAACAAGAACTTTATGTAAGAGTCGAAGCACCAAAAGGAGAATTGGGA